ATAACCGAATACTTTTTTCTGTAAATACTGCATATTTGATTCCATCCATAAATCCATTTTCTTCCCTATGAGTTCCAGTATCGATAAGAATTCTAGTTCTTACTGTTCATATGTTATGGTATGAATATACCATACCAATTCGCTATGTATGGATGATGAGATTCCATTGATACAGAGCCAATTCCAATAGACTTATTGAATGTTCCCATTGGCGTGCATCCAGCAGGAATTGAACCTACGAATTTGCCAATTATGAGTTGGGCGCTTTAACCATTCAGCCATGGATGCTTCACAGGGATCGTCGTACATCGTGAATAACCAAATTCCAATTGAAATGAAATCTTTAGGAGGAATCAATGAAACGACATCAATTCAAATCCTGGATATTCGAATTGAGAGAGATCAAGAATTCTCACTATTTCTTAGATTCATGGATCAAATTCGATTCAGTGGGATCTTTCACTCACATTTTTTTCCACCAAGAACGTTTTATGAAACTCTTTGACCCCCGAATTTGGAGTATCCTACTTTCACGTGATTCACAGGGTGCAACAAGCAATCGATATTTCACGATCAAAGGTGTAGTACTGCTTGTAGTAGTGGTCCTTATATCTCGTATTAACAATCGAGAGATGGTTGAAAGAAAAAATCTCTATTTGATGGGGCTTCTTCCTATACCTATGAATTCCATTGGACCCAGAAAGGAGACATTGGAAGAATCTTTTTGGTCTTCCAATAGAAATAGGTTGATTGTTTCGCTCCTGTATCTTCCAAAAAGGAAAAAGATTTCTGAGAGTTGTTTCATGGATCCGCAAGAGAGTACTTGGGTTCTCCCAAGAAAGAAAAAGCGTATCATGCCTGAATCTAACCGGGGTTCGCGGTGGTGGAGGAACCGGATCGGAAAAAAGAGGGATTCTAGTTGTCAGATATCTAATGAAACCGTAGCTGGAATTGAGATCTCATTCAAAGAGAAAGATAGCAAATATCTGGAGTTTCTTTTTTTATCCTATACGGATGATCCGATCCGCAAGGACCATGATTGGGAATTGTTTGATCGTCTTTCTCCGAGGAAGAAACGAAACATAATCAACTTGAATTCGGGACAGCTATTCGAAATCTTAGGGAAAGACTTGATTTGTTATCTCATGTCTGCTTTTCGTGAAAAAAGACCAATTCAGGGGGAGAGTTTCTTCAAACAACAAGGAGCTGGGGCAACTATGCAATCCAATGATATTGAGCATGTTTCCCATCTCTTCTCGAGAAACAAGTGGGGTATTTCTTTGCAAAATTGTGCTCAATTTCATATGTGGCAATTCCGCCAAGATCTCTTCGTTAGTTGGGGGAAGAATCAGCACGAATCGGATTTTTTGAGGAACGTCTCGAGAGAGAATTGGATTTGGTTAGACAATGTGTGGTTGGTAAACAAGGATCGGTTTTTTAGCAAGGTACGGAATGTATTGTCAAATATTCAATATGATTCCACAAGATCTATTTTCGTTCAAGTAACGGATTCTAGCCAATGGAAAGGATCTTCTTCTGATCAATCCAGAGATCATTTCGATTCCGTTAGAAATGAGAATTCAGAATATCACACATTGATCGATCAAACAGAGATTCAGCAACTAAAAGAGAGATCGATTCTTTGGGATCCTTCCTTTCTTCAAACGGAACGAACAGAGATAGAATCAGATCGATTCCCGAAATGCCTTTTTGGATCTTCCTCCATGTCCTGGCTATTAACGGAACCTGAGAAGCGGATGAATAATCATCTGCTTCCGGAAGAAATCGAAGAATTTCTTGGGAATCCTACAAGATCAATTCGTTCTTTTTTCTCTGACAGATGGTCAGAACTTCATCTGGGTTCGAATCCTACTGAGAGGTCCACTAGAGATCCTAAATTGTTGAAGAAAAAACAAGATGTTTCTTTTGTCCCTTCCAGGCGAGCGGAAAAGAAAGAAATGGTTGATATATTCAAGATAATTACGTATTTACAAGATACCGTCTCAATTCATCCTTCGGAACCAGATCCGGGATGTGATATGGTTCCGAAGGATGAACCGGATATGGACAGTTCCAATAAGATTTCATTCTTGAACAAAAATCCATTTTTTGATTTCTTTCATCTATTCCATGACCGGAACAAAGGGGGATACGCGTTACGCCACGATTTTTTTGAATCAGAAGAGAGATTCCCAGAAATGGCGGATCTATTCACTCTATCAATAACCGAGCCAGATCTGGTGTATCATAGGGGATTTGCCTTTTCTATTGATTCCTACGGGTTGGATCAAAAAAGATTCTTGAATGAGGTATTCAACCCCAGAGATGAATCGAAAAAGAAATCTTTATTGGTTCTACCTCCTCTTTTTTATGAGGAGAATGAATCTTTTTCTCGAAGGATCAGAAAAAAATCGGTCCGGATCTACTGCGGGAATGAGTTGGAAGATCCCAAACTAAAAACAGCGGTATTTGCTAGCAACAACATAATGGAGGCAGTCAA